TAAATGGAATCGGATTCTATCTAATACAACTACAACGAAAAATTTTCAAATTCAAAAATGAAATAGAGAAAGAGAAATAGAATGGAATGGAAAAGATCAAAAATCAATAAAATTAAAGCGGATAGAAAAACTTATTAGATACCATGGATTCGGATATCTAATAAGTTATACCTACTATTGGATTTGAACCAATGACTCCCGCCGTATGAAAGCAATACTCTAACCACTGAGTTAAGTAGGTAATTTCGAATCAAAAAGAAAAAGAAATGGAACCCGTCACATCGATGGATTATAAATGTAATATTATTTATAAGCAATACCGATCAAAGAGATAAAAGTTGGATCATGTAATATTCATCTTGACAAGAAATTATTGACATGATAAAATATATATCACAAGCAAAAGGGCTATAGCTCAGTTAGGTAGAGCACCTCGTTTACACGCGCGCCGATGTTTTTTCAGAGGAGTACATTATGGAATCAAAAAACTTATTGAGAAGTTGATGTCTTACTCCATGACTTTTAGGGAACAAGAGAACAATAGCCTGACAAAAGATTCGGTCCAATTTAGGTGCCCCTTTTCGATTTTTAGATTTTAGGCAACCAATGGAACCCATTATTGATTTAAGATATTGATAAGGGGAATACTCACTCTATTCAATGCTAGGCATAATGAGTATCAAGACCTCAAAAAATTCTTTTTTCGTCCTATCTTATGAACTTTAAGGTGTATGAAGTTTCATATTGGATTATTTAAGTAAGAAGGGGGCGATGGAGACTTCATTTAACTTAGGTTGATCTAAGCCAAAAGCAAACCTACGTCAGGATAACCTTCTTTGAAACACTTCGGTAGTGCTCTCAGATCGGAATCCAAATAAGAAATCAGAGCACATGGAGCCATCTTCTTATCTTCTTGTCAAGAGAATTATGGTAGACTAACTGATTATTTATATCAGTTAATGGAAGAGCCCAATGCAAAAAAATGCATGTTGGGTCTTTGAAACAGTTCGAATCATTTTGAGAATAATCAGTTTGATCTGTTTTACCGAGAAGGTCTACGGTTCGAGTCCGTATAGCCCTAAAAAAAAATGAAATAAAATTCAAATACAAAAACAAAAATTGTATAGTTTTTATTTCTTCATTATTGTATTGTTTGTTGTTTGTAACTAGCCGCTTGCAATTGCTTGGTTTATCGAAAAACGAAAAAAAAAAGTGCACTTCAATAGACCCAATCGCTATTTTTTTTTTTTTTTTTATCTTGTCTTGGCTAAACAAACCCAATTTTATTCATTACTCTTCCTAAGTCAATTACATATGAATTTTTCCCCTTTCCTATCCGCAATCAAAAAGAGTTAGTGATACTTCTTTTCTTTGTCTTTGGGATACCTGCCGAAGCCTAATGAATTTTTGGAGTCAAAATCATGACACGAACTCATTTAAAAACAAATTCCAACCTAACTCAACAAAAATCAAATCTACTAGTAAGTTACACGGATTTAAAAATGACTTACTCTATTTATGGACAAGCTGGAGTTTGAAAAATGAGGATCTTTATTAACTTTCATTATTAACATTGTAAAACGGGCTCTTCTTTTTTCTTTTATTGCTATACCTTACCTGGTATAGCAATAAAAGAAAAAAATAAAGGAGTCTTTTCTTGCCCTAACATTCAATTACTAAATTAATTTAATTAATATATTTATATAATATATTTATATTCATTTCTAAATGAATATAGAAGTATAATCTAAATGAATATAGAAGTATAATTTGAAATTAATATAGAATAGAATTCTATAGAATAGAAGTATACTAGAATAGAACTATAATTTAGTTAATAGTTAATATAAGATCCTATTCTATTAATGTTTAATATTATTAAAATATTATTTATTATTAAATATTAAATTTAGAATAATATATATATTCCATATTATATAGGTAGAGGTACTCTATTACATATAGAATATAGGTATAGTTAGAATATAGGTATAGTATTTTCTATTTTTATATAGATTAGTATTTTATTAAAAATTCTATAATTCTATTTTAAATTCTTTTTTATTTTTATTTTTATAGAGAATCCGAAGTGAGATGAAAAATAGAGAAAAAAGTCTTATTTGTACTTATTTGTATAAGGTATAAGAGAAATAGCAATATCAATATATATTTATAATTGATATCGAAATAAAATTGAAGTAAATGGAACAATTCGAGTCGATAAATCTTGAAATGAGACATGTACCAAAGCAAACAAAACTAAGCAGTTCAATCAAAATAAATTGTTATTTTGACTAAACAGTTATGAATGAGTTGACAATTAATTTCAATTCGACTCGAATAATCTAGTATATTTTCTACATTCATAGGAGTGCACCCATGTTTCTGCTTTACGAATATGATATTTTCTGGGCATTTCTAATAATATCAAGTGTTATTCCTATTTTGGCATTTCTAATTTCGGGCCTTTTATCCCCAATTAGAAAAGGACCTGAGAAAC